AGATCCATAAACTAAGGTTTTGTCGTTCTAGACCATCGGATTCGACGTAAACAATTATAAATAGATACGAATACAGCAGAAAAAAAGGGGGGGTAGCTACTTGTTTTTTTGATTTCCCCCCCTTAGTTATTTCTTTTTTCTTTAATTGAATTTCATTTGATTAGACGTAAAAAACTTCCGCTTTCTGTAAAATATTCTTAACAGTTTTTGTGGGTTGAGCACCTTTTTCAAGGAAAAATAGAATAGCAGGAACATTTAAATAAGTTTGATTCTTTATTGGATCATAAAAGCCCACTTTTCTAAAATCTTTTCCTTCTCTTCGGGATCGAACATTAGTTGCAACGATTTGATAGACGGCTCATTGGGATAGATGTAGATGAACAATACCCCCCCCTAGAACCGTATAGGAAGTTTTCTCCTCGTACGGCTCGAGAAAAAATGATTTGATTCAAAAGTTTGTCTATGTATGCATATGCAATTCTAATAAATTAATTGACAAATGGGCCATCAATTAGACTATGATTTCAGTCTTTTTTTTCTTACTGAAAATGAAAAAGAAACCATTCGTACTCATAACTCAAGTTAGATAACTCTCAGATAGCTCAAAGGAAAAATCTTTAGTCAATTTCATTTATTGAGTGGTCTTTACCCCCTTTTGTTTGTCTCGTTTAAATTCTATTTGGATTCTTTAGTCTGATCCAGTTATTGAGACTATCGAGACAATTAAAATGGTGTTTCCTTGTTCTTAGATCCTTTATCCTTATTTTAAATCAGTAGGTTTAGACATTACTTCGGTGCTTCTTAATCCTTTCAAAATGGCAGCAACATACCCTTTTTGATTTCTTTCTAGCAAAGAATCCTATGGAACAGTTGATTCCCGCATGATACACTTTGAATCGAAAAAAGTTTGATCAATTCCAACAAGTTTTGCTTTTGAATTGGAAACTTGCTCGAATTGGATCCTTTCGATTTCTATATATAGAAGATACATTTACGAAGTTGTTCCAATTGATTAATTGGCATTAACCCTAGATCCTTGCCCCCGAGAAATGAATTAATACTTTCTACTCGAGCTCCATCGTCGACTATTTTCAACCCAACAAAAAATGAAGGATTCGAGTGTAACAGAACAAACAATGTCGAGCCAAGAGCACCCTCATTCCTAGATAAATCGAAAATGGTGGATGTAAAAATCCACAACGGATCGTGTCCTTCAAGTCGCACGTTGCTTTCTACCACATCGTTTCAAACGAAGTTTTACCATAATATTCCTCTAATTTGGAACCAGTATGGAATTGATTCAATTATGGAATCATGAATAGTCATTGGTTCAGCTGTCCATAGACATCGTAATCTAGACTTCTTCTTCTCTATATGATATATAGAAAAACTATTTTTCTGAAAAAGTCTTAGCAAGACTTTAACATACATAAATAATCTATAGATAATAGAAAGAAATAGAAATATATAAACGAATAACTTTTTGAATCTGCATCTTCAAGTGACTCAATAGGATAGATTAAACGATTTCCTATTTTTTGAGTACCAAAGATTCCACTTACAAGGAATGATTCAAAATATTTATTAAAAATATTTCTAATTGAATTAGACATCATTATTTAATTTGATTTAATTTAAATCAAATTGGACAATAAGCATCACGTTTGATCTTCATAGGAAGATAAGTCTTTCTTTTTTAATTGACTCATTACTGATTTAATTGAAAATCGATAAATAGATCAAAGAAAAGAAGAAAGAAATCCAATTTTTTTTTCATTAGAGCCAAACACGAAATACCTAAATAAAATGAGATTCAAAGAAAAAACATTGGCTCCATATCATATAGAAATATGTTATGGAACTTGATCATTTCTTAATGAGATTCGAACAGACATATATATTTAAATTATATATGGATTAACTCCTATCCACTCCCCTACTTCTTTCTATCAGAATAATGGAGCATAAAAAAATGGATAGATTCTGGGACGGAAGGATTCGAACCTTCGAATATCGGGACCAAAACCCGTTGCCTTACCGCTTGGCCACGCCCCATTTCAATTTCTAATCTACACGAAGAAACAATAATATTGTTATTGGTTGTTTGTCAACTCCAGTCCAAATATCTATATATCTATAGAATAGATTGGTACTAGGATTTTGATACATATAGATGTAGAATTGAACTGAATTTATTGATCATTACATAGAATTCAATTAACATATTGTATGAAAGTATGATTTCTTCTATTCTCCTTTGAGAATTGGAAGATTTTTGATTGGGTGGGTTCAAAGAAAAAGAAGGATTTTTTGTCTACCTTACTTCCTTTTTCCTTATATCAAAAACTCAATCAAAATGGAATTATCTCCAAGAACAAAATGTCTGTTATGCTTAATATCGTTAGTTTGATCTGTATTAATTCAGACCTTTATTCGAGTAGTTTTTTCTTCGGCAAATTGCCCGAAGCCTATGCTTTTTTGAATCCAATCGTAGATGTTA